AGATGAGGAAGCGGGAGCAAGAAAACCAATAATCTCTTTCTTGTCCTTCTACTTAAGGGGCAAAGAGAAGCGCTTTTGCTACTGAGAAGGCGAACGGTCAGCGCGAAGGTTCAAGACTTAGCCGAGCGTTAGCGAAGCTAGATTCTCATAGCGAGGCGCTTCGAGTTAGCGAAGCGCTGTAGTAGCGCCGAAGCCCTATGTGCTATAATGCTGAGCCAAGGACGCTCCGCAGAAGCAGTCAACTGAGTTCTGAACGAATTAGCTCCTTGGTAATGGTAATGGCTCAATCTATAGATAGAAAGCCCTATGATGGGAAACTACCACGTTAGGTTTGGAGAGAGATGGGACCGGTTATATAATAGGGGGGGCAGACGCAAGCTTTTTCTTTCAATAGCCGGCCAAATGACTACAGGATCATCGGTCTACTCTACCTCAATTCACCATTTCGAACTTTATACAGAAGGTTTTTCCGTACCAGCTCCTTCTACCTATACCGCAGTTGAAGCACCTAAAGGAGAATTTGGTGTCTTTCTGGTCAGTAATGGAAGCAATCGTCCCTACCGTCGTAAAATAAGAGCACCTGGCTCTGCCCATTCACAAGGACTCGATTCTATGTCCAAACATCACATGCCAGCGGATGTGGTCACCATCATAGGTACTCAAGATATTGTGTCTGGAGAGGTGGATAGATAGGACTACTAGTTGCTCGATCAGGACCCTAGCTTTATTGCGAGCCAAAAACCTTTAGGATCGGGTGCGCAGGCTGCGAAGAGTCTTAAAGCTATTCGCTTACCGAAGACAAAGAAGGCGGATAAGCTGGTATGGACGCAAAACTCCTCGGGATGCTATCAGCTAAAGGGGGTTATCGATTGCAAATAGCTCTGGAATTCAGCGGCAGTTCCTAACAGCACATAAAGACGGCGTCACGGCAACATGAAGTGGGCGGAATCGGGACCTGCAAGACGGGGAACAAGCGTAGGCTACCAAGAGCCGAAGCGCGTGAGTACGCCGCCCGTCGGTAGATCCGTGTTGTAGTTGTTGTTTCCCCCTAGTGGTGGAACCGCCTGAAGTCAAGACCGGTCAAGAGCAGAAAGCAAGCGTGAGTTATGGTTTCGGAAGAAGGAAGAGCTCCCAAGTCGAGTCCGGCTTGTTCCCTTGCTTGAGTAAGAGATAGATATTCCTTGTCTGTACTCAGGCAGGTAGTAGCAGTAGGACTGGACTAAAGGTTAGGTTGGTCGTAGATCATAGCGCCTGGTAGTCCCATGCCTTATCCGTACTTGGGAGCTCGACAGAAAGAGAGGTAGTTACGCTATGAGAGAGGAATAGGCGAGCGCCATTATGATTATTAGTTGTCGGTGCCGTTCTAGTAGGGGCGGTCAATATCCTTCCCTCCCTGTGGTCGGTCACTCTTTCTGGCCTTTCCGTTGGGAAGCGCGTTTCAAGTAAACTTCCCTACAACTATGATCTACGACCAACCTACTCACTGCTGGTAAAATGGAGATCAACAAGTGTTGCAACCGCCTATTGGATTCTGGAGCTTAGGAGTGATGCCTATCGGAGTTGCCGAACGGGAATCTCATATGCAATACGGTTTAAAACGCCAATGTTAAAAACTTTTTTCTAGCAAAAGTCGAAGTGATAGGTCAAATAAAGGATATTGAGGCCACTTAGCACCCACCCCTGAAAAGAAGATAATGACTTCTGTACTGGTAGTAAATATGCCAATGACTTATGGGATTAAGCCAGGATGATTTATCAGATTGTCCTCTGATTGAGCCCCCTAATCTAATGGCATTGAGTTGGTTTGGTTGGTCTACGATCTACGTTGTGTGGTCTACGATCAGTTGTTCTTGGTCGGTGAGTTGAGGAGTTCTTAGCTTTCTAATTCATAGATTGCCCGAGAGGATGCTCGTAGATCAGTGAGTTGTATGGTCTACAATCATAGTTCTGTGGTCTACGATCAGTTGTTCTTGGTCGTAGATCAGAAAAGTAGAAGTCTAAGGTGTCAGCTTCAAGTGGACAGCTTTCTTCCTTAACACAAGCGCTAAGCGAGAATCATTCCTCCTAAAGAGGAAAAAAGAGATGTTAATTAATCAAAGGTCCAACTGATCACCGCGTCTGTATTGTAAATATGCAGTTACGAATAATCCAGCCAAAGTAATAGGAATTAGACCTAACACGATTCCAAATAAAAAAACTTCAATCATTTCGATTTGTTTGAAAGGGGGAAAAAGAGAGGGTTCCAAACCTAAATAAACATCTGAATCGCCCATGAATCTCAATGACCAACAATTGACGCGGGAAGGAACTGATCGTAGACCACACAACGTAGATCTACGACCAACCTATAGTCTCATTCATTGACGTAGATAACGCTCGAGAGACCACCGCTTGGTTTTGACACTCAAGCGACCCGCCCTGCCAAACATCGATGCAAAGGCCTGCAGGCCACCTCTATCTACCCAACTAGTCCTATTTGATCTAAAAAATCCAACACCCA